AATTCGATATGTGTTTAAAAAAGGAGTCTTTTCGTTGTTTTTGATCATTAATAAATCGAATAAACGAAAGCTTGTTTTCATAATTTTAGGTCCTTCTTTACCCCACAGAGACATTGAATAGAATGAGCTGCTTTTTTTGCCACTGTAATTTTGAAAATAAACGTTTAAATGTCCTTCAAAAGTAAGTAAATAGATCCGAAACATATAAAAGGCGGTTAATCCTGCCGTAGAATAAGCTATTATTGCAAAAATCGGTGAATACAACCAACTATCACTAAGAATTTCATCTTTGGACCAAAAACAAGCAAGAGGTGGAATACCACAAAGAGAAAGTGTACCTAATAAAAAAGAAGTTTTTGTAATTGGTACATGTTTTCTTAAACCGCCCATAAGAACCATATTCTGACTTTTATCTGGAGAATACCCAACAATAGCTTCCATCGAATGAATAATAGATCCAGATCCTAAAAACAACAATGCTTTCGAATAAGCATGAGTAATCAAATGAAATAAAGCAGCTTGATAAGAACCCATACCTAAAGCTAACATCATATAACCCAATTGAGACATTGTAGAATAAGCTAAACCTCTCTTAATATCTTTTTGAGCAAGAGCTAAAGTAGCTCCTAAAAACAATGTTATTATACCGATCAAAGATATTAGATTTAATATGTAAGGTATAGCTATGAAAAGAGGAAGAAGCCGAGCTACAAGAAAAATTCCTGCTGCTACCATCGTAGCAGCATGTATAAGAGCCGAAATAGGGGTAGGCCCTTCCATGGCATCGGGTAACCAGACATGAAGGGGAAATTGAGCAGATTTCGCAACTGCGCCGGCAAATAATAGGAAGGCACATAAAGTAGCAAATAAAGGATTAACTTCATTATTGGAAACCAAGTTATTGAATATTTCAAACAAATCCCGAAATTCAAAACTACCTGTTATCCAATAAAAACCTAAAATTCCTAATAATAACCCAAAATCCCCGACACGATTAGTTACAAACGCTTTTTGACAAGCATTCGCCGCACTAGGTCGGGTGAACCAAAAACCTATTAATAGATAAGAACACATTCCAACTAATTCCCAAAAAATATAAATTTGTATTAAATTAGAACTAGTAACTAATCCCAACATTGAAGTATTGGAAAAACTCATATAAGCAAAAAATCTCACATATCCCCGATCATGAGACATATAATTGTCACTATAAATAAGAACCATAATCCCAACACTAGTGATTAATATTGACATAATAGAAGTAAGTGGATCAACCAAGCAGCCAAACTCTAAAGAAAAATCATTATTGATGGTCCAAGACCATACATATTGATAAACAGAATTGTTATTTAGTTGCTGAATAAAGAAATGGGCTGAAAAAATCATAACTATACTTAATAATAAAACACTCGGAAAAGCCCACATACGGCGAAGATTTTTAGTTGCCGTTGGAAAAAGTAGAAGTCCAGCTCCTATTAACATAGGAACTGGAAGTGGAATGAACGGTATGATCCATGAATATTGATATGTATATTCCATATAAAAATAAATAAAAAAATTATCTTAATTAATTGTTTCTGATTCACCAGTTCTTATTTCTTTTCTTTTGAAAGCGGTCGATTAATAAAAAAAATTAAGATATATAAAATAAAACTTAAATAGAATTTCCCAGGTTTAATTATTCGGAATCTTTCCAAACTACTTCAAATCAAATATTTCAAATGAAGATGAAGAGTTAGGGTTATTCAAATGATATGAACAATTTACGAGTGAAAAAGAAATATGTACTTTGTTTATTATTAGTTTATTATTAAATTTATTATTAATATTGAATTGTTAATATGAAATTCAAATTATTAAGTCCAATTTTATGAAGATAAAAACGAAAAATTGCAATTTCGGTCTAATTATTACGTATTACAATAATTTATTTATATCTATAGAGCAAGGATAAATAATGACGGCAAAAAAGTATTTAATATGAATCATAGGGCCCATAACTTGACTCATAAAACCTATTTCCCATAAAACAAAACCAATTTATTGCAGTTTGGTTCGGCTATTCCCAATCATTAAGAAATTTTTTTAGAACTAATTGATTGTCTTCCATTACAATAAAAGCTATTTGTAGGAAATGCTTTGGTATCCCACACTTTTTTTATGTAAAATAAAAGGGAGGGGCAAAAAAAATGGCTTTTAGAAAGTATTTTGTATATTTTAATCAATTAACTACTAGGCTTAGGCTCATTCGAGTTTGAAAATGAAAATTCCTTTCTTCGAACTTGATCAATTTAATTAATATAATAGAAAAAGAAAATTTATTACATTTTTTTTATTAAGCAGGAGAGGGATTGAGTTTTTCAATCTTTCGATGTATTTTATTACATGGAAGAATGGAACATGACAAAACTAGAAAGCAAAGACCCAACCCCTTTTGTTTGTATTTTTTATTTTAATTTTATCAACTTCAATCTATTCTATTTGGCATAGTAGATCTTATTGTTCTTAGTAATATTTTAGACAATTTTTCCATACACCTTTTATGATGAGGGGAATGTAATTTAGAGAATAGCTAGCTAGAGATATAGTAAAGAACAATTGATTTTGAACAATAGATGTCTTTCACATCCAACCGATGAACCGATTATAATTTAAAAATGGCAGTGCCAAAAAAGCGCACCTCTAGTTCAAAAAAACGTATTCGTAAAAATATTTGGAAAAGGAAAGGGTATTGGGCAGCATTGAAAGCTTTTTCGTTAGCGAAATCTCTTTCTACCGGTAGCTCAAAAAGTTTTTTTTGTGTGACAAATAAATAATCAAACAATAGACTAAATAATGTGAATCGGTCTAATTCAAAAAATAGTCTCATTTTTGTTATAATTTATTTATAAGTTTTTTTTTCTAAAGTTTAGAAGTTATCAAGATTATAAATAATATTAATCTAATAATAATAATTAATAATAGATAATAATCTAAATTACTATTTCATTTTTATTAAAAAAAAAAAAAAATTATTTCCATTCTCTAATGTTTTAACCTGATCAATAACAATATAAAATGGAATTCATTTTGTTTTGTTATTTTTTAGTAGAAATAATAATTCGGTTGTCTACTGAATTCAAAAAGTGAATGGTATTCTTTTGTTTGAAAAAAGAATAAACGCAAGCACAAGGTTTCACCTTTTGTTTTGGTATGTTTTATCATTTTCAAGATGGGGATTATCACCTTCCCCATCGACTTGACTCGATAATCAATTTACTTTTTAGTTCTATCCATGGATTGAAGTCAAAATTATCTAGTTCAAAATGTTCCGTTTTATTTTCAGGAGACCATAAAGTAATAAACTATGAAACGAAAAACCCCGTTGTTAGTTAAGTTAAAAAACGGATACCCTAAAATAAATAAAAAACTATTATAAGAATAATTAATATTATTAACGAAAACGTTTAGATTAAATGCCGCCCAATTTTGAAACAAATTTTTAGTCATCAATTTGAATCTTTCCTAAAAAATATTGAATTAACCCCCTCAATCTCGACGATTGAATAAAAATAGGTTATTATGATTTCGAATAAGCCGCTATGGTGAAATCGGTAGACACGCTGCTCTTAGGAAGCAGTGCTAGAGCATCTCGGTTCGAGTCCGAGTAGCGGCATGTCTTTTTCTAAATTCTAAAAGAGTAAGCCCTATAATAAATTCAATTCCCTATTTCAATTCCTATAATTGAGGCCCCCTTTTTAATAAATTTTATGATATTTTCAACTTTAGAGCGTATATTAACTCATATATCCTTTTCGATCATTTCAATTGTAATTACAATTCATTTGATAACTTTATTTGTCGATGAAATCGTAGGACTATATGATTCATCAGAAAAGGGGATGATAGCTACTTTTTTCTGCATAACAGGATTATTAGTTACTCGTTGGATTTATTTTGGGCATTTACCATTAAGCGATTTATATGAATCATTAATTTTTCTTTCGTGGGGTTTTTCCATTATTCATATGATTCCGTATTTTAAAAAACAAAAAAACCATTTAAGCGCAATAACGGCGCCAAGTGTTATTTTTACCCAGGGTTTCGCTACTTCAGGTCTTTTAACCGAAATGCATCAATCCGCAATATTAGTACCTGCTCTCCAATCCCATTGGTTAATGATGCACGTAAGTATGATGGTATTGGGCTATGCAGCTCTTTTGTGTGGATCATTATTATCACTAGCTCTTCTAGTCATTACATTTCGAAAATTCATAAGGATTTTTAGTAAAAGCAATAATTTATTAACGGAGTCGTTTTCCTTTGGTGAGATTCAATACGTGAATGAAAGAAACAATGTGTTACAAAACACTTCTTTGATTTCTTCTCAGAATTATTACAGATATCAATTAATTCAACAATTGGATCGATGGAGTTATCGTATTATTAGTTTAGGGTTTATCCTTTTAACCATAGGCATTCTTTCGGGAGCAGTATGGGCTAATGAAGCATGGGGATCCTATTGGAATTGGGATCCAAAAGAGACTTGGGCATTTATTACTTGGACCATATTTGCGATTTATTTACATATTCGAACAAATAAAAATTATGAAAGCGTAAATTCTGCAATTGTGGCCTCAATGGGCTTTCTTATAATTTGGATATGCTATTTTGGGGTTAATCTATTAGGAATAGGGTTACATAGTTATGGTTCATTTACATTACCATCTAATTGAATAAGGTACTTGACAACTAGAAGCCTGGGGCAGCATACGTATATATATGAAACCCTCATGTAAACCATCAAGAACCATTTGAATCATTCCATTTCCATTACTTGATTCAAATGGTTCTCGAAAATGTCAAAAATATCTGGTTATATATAGAATTCCAATTTTTTATTTAACTTAAAAACAGAAAAAGACTTTTTTTGTACAATGAACGATTTTTAAAATCATCAGGTTTTTTATTTTGGTTTATTGACAAAAACTATCTATAAAAAAAATTTGATATAATAGCTTCGACCTTGTCAACTGATAATGAGAAAACGAAATCGGGATAAATACCAATACCTATTACAGGTAAAAGGATAGAAATAGAAATAAATAACTCTCGCGGTCCAGAATCAAAAAAATAAGAGTTTGGGGCATTAAAAAGCTTGTATCCATAGAACATCTGGCGTAACATAGATAATGAATAAATAGGAGTTAATATCATTCCAATTGCCATTACAAAAGTAATTAATACTTTTGTCATTAAAAGATATTTTTGGCTAGTAAGTACTCCAAAAAAAACTATCAATTCGGCAACAAAACCGCTCATGCCCGGTAATGCAAGCGAAGCCATTGATAAGATACTGAAAGTCGTGAATATTTTTGGAATTGCGATAGCCATTCCGCCCATTTCGTCGAGATAAATAAGTCGTATTCTATCATAACTCGTTCCGGCCAAGAAAAAAAGCGCAGCGCCAATAAATCCGTGAGAAATTATTTGTAAAATGGCCCCATTGAGCCCTGTATCGCTTATAGAACCAATTCCTATAATTATGAAACCCATATGAGATACAGAGGAATAGGCTATTCTTTTTTTTAAATTACGCTGACCGGGAGATGTTAAAGCTGCATAGATAATTTGAATTGTGCCCACTATCATCAACCAGGGAGAAAATATAGAATGGGCATGGGGTAATAATTCCATATTGATCCGAACCAACCCATACGCTCCCATTTTTAATAAGATTCCGGCTAAAAGCATACAAGTACTATAATGTGCCTCTCCATGGGTGTCTGGTAACCATGTGTGTAGGGGTATGATCGGTGATTTGACAGCAAAAGCAATAAGAAATCCAATATAGAATATTATTTCCAGGGCTACAGGATACGATTGATTAGCTGATGTTTCAAAATTTAATGTCGGTTCAGTGGAGCCATATAAACCAATACCCAGAACTCCTATTAATAAAAAAACAGAACCTCCGGCAGTGTACAAAATAAATTTTGTAGCTGAATACAAACGTTTCTTTCCCCCCCACATGGATAGAAGTAGATAAACGGGAATTAATTCTAACTCCCACATGATGAAAAAAAGTAAAAGGTCTTGAGAAGAAAATGGTCCTATTTGACCGCTATACATTGCTAACATTAGGAAATGGAATAGTCGGGAATCTCGAGTAACGGGCCAAGCCGCTAAAGTAGCTAAAGTTGTGATAAATCCTGTCAGTAAAATGGGTCCTATAGAAATTCCATCTATTCCCAATCTCCAGTAAAAATCAAAAAAATTGATCCATTGATAATTCTCCGTTAGTTGCATTAACGGATCATCCAATTGGAAATGATAACCGAATGCATAGGTTGTTAGAAGGAGTTCCGTTATGCATATAGATATAGTATACCATCTTATTACCTTATTTCCTCTATGAGGAAGAAAGAAAATTAAGGAACCCGCGGTTATTGGCAAAACTACAACTAGCGTTAACCAAGGAAAATTATTCATAGTAAAAACAAAATAAACTTGGACCAGAAAAACCCGTGCTCGAAATAAATATATTTTGAGCGCGGGTTTTTGTCGGTAAAGGTAAAAAAATCAAATGTATTCGAGTAGGGTTTTCTGGAACGTATTAATAAGCTAGACCCATACTTCGAGTTGTTTCATGCCATAAATAAACGCGAACACTCAAGAAATCCGTTGGACAGGCGGATTCACATCTCTTACAACCGACACAGTCCTCTGTTCTTGGAGCAGAAGCGATTTGCTTAGCTTTACATCCGTCCCAAGGTATCATTTCTAATACATCGGTTGGGCAGGCTCGCACACATTGAGTACACCCTATACACGTATCATAAATCTTTACTGAGTGTGACATTGGATCTATAAATTTTTGAACGTCAGAAATTTTCGATCTAGTAAATTTGTAAATGAATCATATATTTAAACACCAGATGAATCAATAATTTACCAGAAATTTTGAAGCAATCTACTTCTGGATCGACTCGCGCGATAGAGCCAAGATACTTTGATTTCTTACATTTTCGAAAATGTGGATTAGATTTAATGTATGGGCATGTTAATTTGAATTTATGAATATTCTAATTTCATTTATGAATATTCTAATTTCTATGATTAATACTACTTATTCAACAAATTCGATTGATTGATACGAGTTGATTTTCTGTTACGATAAATTGACGAAACAATAGCCGGTCCAATAGCTGCTTCAGCGGCGGCAATAGCTATAACAAAAATGGAGAAAATATTTCCTTTTAATTGCCGGCTATCAAAAAAATCAGAAAATGTTACGAAATTCATATTAACCGCATTCAGTATAAGTTCAAGACACATAAGGGCTCTAACCATATTTCGGCTCGTGATCAATCCATAGATACCGATAGAAAATAAGTAGGCACTCAAAACAAGTACATGCTCGAGCATCATTGACTAACTCCTTATCAATTTTGATTCATTTCAATATGAACTGAACAACAATTCAACAGATTCAATTGACTAGAATATAAAGTCCGGAAC